GGCGATTTAGCAAACCGTTGTTTTAAACCACTCAACCATCTTCTCTAGAGTTGCGGGATTTCTTTCCCTCTATAGAGGTGTTTTTTTTGCAAAGGTCCCCTAAAGTTGGCACTGAACGGCCGTTCAGTGCCAACTTTAGGGGACCTTTGCAAAAAAAACACCTCTATAGAGGGAAAGAAATCCCGGAGAGATGGCCGAGCGGTTGAAGGCGATAGATTGTAAATCTATTTATAATATAATAATCGTAGGTTCAAATCCTACTCTCTTCAAGTAAGTATTGTATTATCTTAATCTAATTAGAGTCATATAGAATTAATGTAGGGGGTTTATACGTAATTAACCTTAGGTTTTAGGGTATCCCTTAACTGGTTCCTATATCGTATTTACATTTACGGTCTCTTTCCCCTTAAGGCGGAAGGATTGTTTCAAATATCATGAAGGATTACCGATTTGATCTAAGCGTTTTTAGTTTAATGGATAAAACATCAATCTTCTAAATTGATTACTGTAGGTTCGAATCCTTCAAAGCGCAAACCTTGAGGTTTCACAAATTTGAGAAGAATGGGATTTGAACCCATGACACTTTGTAAAATTGAAGTGTGACGATTTAGCAAACCGTTGTTTTAAACCACTCAACCATCTTCTCTAGAGTTGCGGGATTTCTTTCCCTCTGGGGAATATAGTTTAATTTTGGTAAAACATATGTTTTGCATGCATAAGATTATGGGTTCGAGTCCGATTATTTCCAAAATAGAATAATTAAGTATAAAACGTTATAAATGAATCAGTTCAGATTAAATAATCAATCTAATTTTATTGAAGTATTTGATTCCCTGGATAGTAATTTTTCAAGAAGGAAGAGTCTTCTGATTTTTAATACACTGAATTGTATTCAGGTTTCTTGTAAGTTTGAAAAATTGTCTAAAATAATTTTACCTAATAATTTATTTCTGGAATGTTTTTTGAACCAAAAACTTTATTTTTTTCGCAATCAAAATTTTAAAAAACAGAAGTCCTTATATTTTATGGCAACTATTCGAGGTTATAAAGTTTTTCTCTTTTTAGAAATTTTATTACATAGCATATTTTTAATGCATCAATTTATTATAAATTGACATAAAATAAAAATTAGTTGTTTAGATCTTTTTTGACCAAGTGCAGTTTTAGATAAATTACTGATGAATAATACGGCACTACAAAATAAATTTATGATTTATGTTAAATAAGATTTTTAGGAGAATAGCTTAATTAGGTAGAGCTTTGGTTTTCAAAACCAATGGTTGTAGGTTCAAGTCCTTCTTCTCCTGGTTTATAATTTATGTTTAATTAATACACTTAAAATTATGTTGACATCTATTTTAATTGCAAGCCCTTTAGAACAATTTGAAATTGTTACTTTAATACCTTTAACATTTTTTGGCTTAAATATTTCAATAACAAATTCAGTATTATTTATGATGTTTTCTTTTTTGATAGCATTATTTTGAATTAGTTTAAGTTTTTATGAAAATACTATAATACCCACTAACTGACAATTATTGAATGAAATGGTGTATAATGTAACCTCAAGCATGGTTCAAGATAACTTGGGTTCTAAAGGCGAAGCATATTTCCCATTTATTTTTGCATTACATTTATTTCTTCTTTTCTGTAATTTAATAGGTATGGTTCCATATAGTTTTACAGTAACGAGTCATATCACTTTTACATTTGGTTTAGCTTTATCAATTTTTATAGGTATAAATATTATTGGTATACAAGCCCATGGATTTAAATTTTTTGCATTATTTTTACCTAGAGGTGTACCTTTACCTATAGTACCATTATTAATTACAATTGAATTTCTTTCATATATAGTTAAGGTTTTTACTTTATCTATAAGATTATTTGCGAATATGACTTCTGGTCATACATTGTTAAAAATTATAGCTGGGTTCGCATGAACTATGTTATCCGCAGGAGGTTTACTAGCTATATTTCATTTGATACCATTAGGGCTTTTGTTAGCGCTTATAGGACTTGAATTAGCAATAGCTGGTTTACAAGCATATGTTTTTACATTATTGACATGTATTTATTTAAATGATGTTTTAGAATTTCATTAACACCTAAGAAAAAATGCCTCAATTAGATCGTATTATTGTCTTTTCACAAATTTTTTGATTAGTTTTAATTTTCTCAATATTTTATGCTATTTTAACACATTATTTTCTACCGAAATTTTTAAAATCCTTAAAAATTCGTAGACAAGTTATTGATTTGAATGCTAAAGAAATATTAAAAAAGACGGAAGGAACTTTAAATAAACAAAATTTGTTAATCAAAATTTTAGTTAAAAATCTTGAAATAACTTCGAATTTATTAGTTAATTATTTTGGCCAATTGGTTAAAAATAAGAGAGGGGTTGATACTTTAATGATTGATCAAAAAATTGGTTTCGTAATTTTGAATACAATAAAATTTTGTGATTTTAAATTATTAGATTCAATATTTGTTTATCCTAAGTCATTAAAATCTAAAGATTAATTAAAAGAGTGGTATGTATTTACTTATTTTATGGTTACCTTTACTAGGATCTATTTTTTCAGGACTTTTAGGACGCTTTTTAGGCCATAAAGGATCCAGCGTCATTTCTGTTATATGTGTTTTTTTATCGATGTTTTTATCTTTTGTTGCATTTTATGAAGTAGGTTTTATGGGACTAAATTATTGTATTATGCTTAGTCCATGAATTGAAGTTGGAATTTTCAAAATTTCTTGAAGTTTTTTATTTGATAGCCTTACTGTTACAATGCTAGTAGTTATAACGGTTATATCTAGCTTGGTACATTTGTATTCTTTGGAGTATATGCAAAATGACCCGCATTTACCTCGTTTTATGTCTTTTTTAGAAATTTTTACATTTTTTATGTTAGTTTTAGTGACTGCAGATAATCTTGTACAAATGTTTGTTGGTTGAGAGGGAGTGGGGCTAGCTTCGTACTTATTAATTAACTTTTGGTTTACCCGATTAGCAGCAAATCAATCTGCTATTAAAGCCTTAGTTGTAAATAGAATAGGAGATTTTGGATTAAGTTTAGGTATACTAACGGTTTTTTATATTTTTCAATCGGTAGATTATTTTATTATTTTTTCATTATCGCCATTATTTAGTAATTACTGCTTAAATTTTGGAGGAATTAATATTTCAGGTTTAACATTAATTGGTGTGTTTTTATTTATAGGTGCCGTGGGTAAATCAGCTCAATTAGGATTGCATACATGATTACCTGATGCTATGGAAGGTCCCACACCAGTTTCTGCATTAATTCATGCAGCAACTATGGTAACTGCGGGAGTTTTTTTATTAATCCGATTTTCTCCTTTACTTGAATTTTCGTCAACCGTTTTAAATATTTTAGTATTATTTGGATCTCTTACAGCTTTTTTTGCGGGGATGTCAGGTATTTTTCAAAATGATTTAAAAAGGGTTATTGCTTATTCAACTTGTAGTCAATTAGGTTATATGGTGTTTGCTTGTGGAATTTCATGTTATAATGTAAGTATGTTTCATCTAGCAAATCATGCTTTTTTTAAAGCATTATTATTTTTGAGTGCAGGTTCAGTTATACATGCGTTAGCAAATGAGCAGGATATGCGTAGGATGGGATCACTTATTAAATTTTTGCCTTTAACATATTCTTTAATGTTAATTGGATCTCTTGCTTTAGCAGGTTTTCCGTTTTTGACAGGATTTTACTCTAAAGATTTTATTTTGGAATTAACACAAGTTATGTTAAATAAGAACATACATTCTATAGAGGGATCATTTGCATGTTGGTTAGGAAATTTATCAGTTTTTTTCACAGCATTTTATTCCTTTCGCTTAATTTATCTGACATTTGTAAATTCTGTGAATACAACTAGAGAGACTATTATGAAAAGTCATGAGTCTTCTTTATTAATGTTGATTCCATTAATTGTTTTAGGTTTTGGTAGTATTTTTATAGGTTATTTGGGAAAAGATTTATTTATAGGATTAGGTACAGACTTTTGAAAATCCTCAATTATTATTTTACCATCTAATTCTTATTTTATAGAAGTTGAATGATTAAGTGTTAATTTAAAATGATTGCCTTTTGTATTAAGTGCTTTAGGGGTTGGTTTAGCGACTATTATTAATACTACAAAAGCTCACATATATTTATATAATACTTTTTATCGCAATATATGTTTTTTAATTAATAAAAAATGATATTGGGATGTTTTATATAATAGGTTTTTTGTTTATCCTATATTGAATTTTGGTTATCTAGTTTCTTTTAAAAACTTGGATCGAGGATTTATCGAATTATTAGGCCCTTATGGTTTTTCTAAGATAGTGCCAACTTGATCATACATTTTTTCTCAATTACAAACTGGTATGGTAAATCATTATTTATTTTTTATCGTTTTGGGAGTTTGTTTGTTTTTTTTAATTCTTTTTAACCAAATTCAACTGTTAATTTTTTATTCAGTTTTAATTTTTTTCATATAATAAATAGTTTAAATTAGTTAGGGTCTATAGCTTAAAGGTTAGAGCGTACGCGTGTGACATGATCAGTATTGGATAATTAAGTATTATTTAATACTCGCATTTATTCATAAATAAATACGAATTGATTTTTTATATAAGTGAAAATCTTATTATTTAAAGCTTGAATATAAAATTTAATTTATGATATTATCAAAGCTAAATTAAATTATTGAATTTATTGAGTACGTATAGAAATTTACTGAAAACATCATAACTCTAAAGTATATATTATAATAAATATCAAACTTAATAGCGTGCATTAAGTTTAAGCTTGATATACAGTGGTGTAAAGTAAAACTCTACGAATTTAAAATATAAAAAATTGAAACATGTAAAAAGAGGAATTTTACGTAAGCTAATGCTTTTTTGTAATGGAAGAGATATGCAGATTGTATTTTGTGTTAGTAATAAATTCTATTACTAATGGAGAAGCTGTATGATAAGAAATTATCATGTACAGTTTTAAGCAAAGATATTTTAATTATTCAAAAGTTAATATATCGATTGTAACTTGATAAGCGTAAAGTTGGTTGTTCGAATCAATCTAGACCCAATTTAATAATAAATTTTATGTTAAGCTTAGAATTTGTGAATCCTTTGATTTTAGTGTGCATTACTCCTGTATTTGGAGTATTAGTACTATTTGTTATTCCTGCGACGAATGAATATTTATGCAAATTAGTAGCATTGAACACTGTGTGTTTAACCTTTTTATTTTCTTTAATTTTATGAATACAATTTGATAATACAACAGCTTTGTTTCAATTTAGTAGTACATATAGTTGAGTCCCTTCTCTCAATTTATACTATACAATTGGTGTGGACGGTATTTCGTTATTTTTTATATTATTAACAACATTTTTAACAATATTTTGTATTTTAGTCAGTTGGGGATCTGTGCAGAATTTAATTAAAGAATATTTAATTTGTTTTTTATTACTAGAATTTTTCTTAATTCAAGTATTTTGTGTTTTAGATTTATTATGATTTTATATATTTTTTGAAAGTGTTTTAATACCTATGTTTTTAATAGTGGGTATATGAGGTTCACGGACTCGTAAAATTAGAGCAGCATATCAATTTTTTTTGTATACTTTGGTTGGATCATTATTAATGTTATTGGCATTACTAACAATTTATTTTGAAGTAGGTACTACAGATTTACAGATTTTGTGGTATTATAATTTCGCGGAATTAAAGCAGATTATTTTTTGATTAGCCTTCTTTTCAAGTTTTGCCGTAAAGATACCTATGATTCCGTTTCATATCTGATTACCTGAAGCGCATGCAGAAGCTCCTACAGCGGGATCTGTAATTTTAGCTGGAGTATTATTAAAAATGGGTGGTTATGGTTTCTTGCGCTTTTCAATACCAATGTTTCCTGAAGCCTCAATTTATTTTACCCCATTAATTTTTACTTTGAGCATTGTTGCTATTTTATATGCATCGTTAACTACATTAAGACAAGTAGATTTGAAAAAAATAATAGCTTATTCTTCAGTTTCCCATATGGGATTTGTGACGATTGGTATTTTTTCTTTAAATTTACAAGGTATTGAAGGTAGTATATTGTTAATGCTTAGTCATGGATTAGTATCAAGTGCACTATTTTTATGTGTTGGAGTTTTGTATGATCGTTATAAAACCCGAATATTAAAATATTATGGTGGTTTAATGCAAGTAATGCCAATTTTTGGTATTTTTTTCTTATTTTTTACTTTCGCAAATTTAGGATTTCCTGGAACCAGTAGTTTTATAGGAGAGTTATTAGTACTTGTAGGTATGTTTCAAATTAATCGAATTTTAACCTTTTTTGCAGCTATTGGAATGATTTTTGGGGCTGCGTATTCCATTTGACTTTTTAATCGTATAAATTTTGGAGGTTTGAAAACCCAATATCTTACTTCTTTTCAAGATGTTTCAAGACGAGAGTTTTGGATTTTATTGCCGTTGACATTCTTAATATTATGATTGGGTATTTATCCAATTTCGTTTTTGGAAGAACTTCATTTTTCAGTACTTAGTCTAATAGAGCAATTATTATAACTTTTGTTACAAATATGTTTGATATTACTTGAGTTTTAACGCGCTTAGGAGGCATTCTTTTTTTTAGTGGAATTTTATTAGATATAGAAATAATCGTGCTAATAATTAGTTTAGCACTTTTACATATGAATTTAGGGTTAAGAACAATATTAACTGATTATATTCATATTGAAAAAATTAAGATAGCTTTATTATTTTTTATACGTATTTCTAGTATTGAAATTAGTAGATATCTTTTAGAGCTTTTGCTATAACTTCAAAATAAAACTTAATTAATGTATAATTTTTTATATAATCTCTATTCTATATTAACAGAAACTTATATTATTTGTAGTATTTGTTTGTTGCTTATGTATGGTGTTTTTTTAAGTACGTATTCAACCTTGGGCTACCCTTTATTAAGTCAAAATTTTACTTTACTAGTTTTACAAATATTAATTTTTAGTTTTCTATTAATATATTCACAAGTTCCTTTAAGTATTATAAGTTGAGATAATTTTTTAATTAATGATTCTTTTACTTATTATGCTAAATTAATTATAATTTTAACAACTATAGGTTGATTTCTTTTATCTTTTGAATATTTATTATATGAAAAACTAAATTATTTTGAATTTTGAATTTTAATTTTATTAGCAATAGTAGCAATACTATTTATTTTACAATCTTACGATTTGTTAGTCATTTATTTAGCAATAGAATTTCAAAGCTTAATATTTTATATTTTAGCAAGTATAAATAGAACTTCTGAATTTTCAACTGAAGCGGGTTTAAAATATTTTATATTAGGGGCTTTTTCTTCAGCATTTTTACTTTGTGGTTCATCAATTATTTATGGCCTTACAGGTTTAACGAATTTGAATGATTTGGCACAATTTTTTTCAGGCTTTTTAGTCAGCGAGAATTTCTTTTCGTATAATTTGATTATAGGTTTTATCTTTATCTTAGTAGCTCTTTTATTTAAATTAAGCGCAGCCCCATTTCATGTATGGTCGCCCGATGTTTATGAAGGAGCCCCTTTTGTTGTAACAGCTTTTTTTTCTATTTTACCTAAACTTGCAATTATAGGGTTATTGTTTAGATTTTTATTATATACTTTTTACGATTTAATTCCATTTTGGCAAGATATTATTTTATTATCAACATTTTTATCGATTTTAATAGGAACCTTTGGAGCATTTGTCCAACAAAAATGAAAGCGTTTCCTTGCATATAGTTCTATTAATCATATAGGTTTTCTTTTATTAGCTATATTAAGTGGAGATTTTGAAAGTATTTCAAGTGCTATTTTTTACTTGCTTGTTTATATAATTACGATGTTAGGAATGTTTGCTTTTGTTATTAATACTAAAATTTACAATTATCCAGCATTTTATCAAATGCGTTACTTAATTGATATTGATGGTTTAGTTAGGTGTAACCCATTTTTAGCCGGGGCTGTAGTTGTTTTATTATTTTCAATGGCAGGCATTCCTCCTACAGCAGGTTTTTTTTCAAAATTATTTGTTTTATTGACTGCTTTACAAGTTAATTCATTTGGTATAAGTTTGTTTGCAGTTGGTGTAAGTTGTGTAGCTTGTTTTTATTATATTCGATTAGTTAAAAGTATATATTTTGGATCTTTATTAAGTCATTGAAAAGTAATTAAACCTATGAGTAAATTAAGTTCTTTAATTTTAGGACTTTCTTTATTAAGTATTCTATTTGTTTTTATGGATATAGAGCTAATTTCAATAATTTCATTAGCAATGTCTACACCTTTTTTATATTAAATATAAACATGTTTTTAATAAGTATAATTTTAAAAATAATAATAATAATATTACCTTTATTAATAGCAATAGCATATATGACTTTAGCTGAGCGTAAAGTAATGGCTGCTATGCAACGTCGTAAAGGACCAAATATAGTCGGAGTTTTTGGTTTATTACAGCCTCTTGCAGATGGGCTAAAGTTATTTGTTAAAGAAACAGTTTTACCGTCTAGTGCAAATTTAAGCATGTTTACTTTAGCACCTATATTGACATTTTTGTTGGCTTTAGTTGCATGATGTGTATTGCCGTTTGGTGAAGGTATGGTTTATTCAGATATAAACATGGGTATGTTATATTTATTAGCTATTTCTTCTTTAGGAGTTTATGGCATTATAATTTCTGGATGATCGAGTAATTCAAAATATGCTTTTTTAGGAGCTTTACGTTCAGCAGCACAAATGGTTTCTTATGAAGTTTCAATTGGGTTAATTTTAATTAATGTTTTATTATGTTCAGGGTCGTTAAATCTTACAGAAATAGTATTAGCTCAACAAAAAATATGATATGCTGTTCCATTACTACCAGCTTTAGTTATGTTTTATATTTCTATATTAGCAGAAACGAACAGAGCTCCATTTGATTTGCCTGAAGCTGAAGCTGAATTAGTTGCTGGATATAATGTAGAATATTCTGCTATGGGGTTTGCTTTATTTTTTTTAGGGGAATATGCAAATATGATATTAATGTGTGGTTTAACTACAATTTTGTTTTTAGGTGGATGATTGCCAGTTTTTAATTTAGTAGTGTTTTATTGAATTCCATCAACTATTTGGTTTGGCTTAAAAACAACTTTATTGCTTTTCGGTTTTATTTGAGTACGTTCTGCATTTCCCAGATATCGTTATGATCAATTAATGCGATTAGGTTGAAAAATTTTTTTACCTTTATCTTTAGGTTGAGTATTATTTACAGCTGGAATTTTATTAAGTTTCAATTGATTACCATAAAAGATTTATTATGAAACTAATTTTTACTGAATATTCAATAATTTTAATATTTTTATGCATTTCCTTTTTCTTATCTATATTAATTTTTGGACTATCTTACTTTTTAATCCCTAAGAAAGAGGATCAAGAAAAAGTTAGCGCGTATGAATGCGGATTTAATCCTTTTGATGATGCTCGTGCAACTTTTGATATCAGATTTTATTTAGTTGCTATTTTATTTTTAATTTTTGATTTAGAAATCAGCTTCCTTTTTCCATGATCCTTAACTTTGGGAAACCTTTCTTTATTTGGATTTTGGAGTATGATTGTTTTTTTATTGATATTAACGATAGGATTTATTTATGAATGATATAAAGGAGCTTTAGAGTGAGAATAATCCAAGTCAATTTTTTTAACTAAAAAAGTAGATGTTAAATATATGACCCCATGCCGAACTCAATTGTATATCTATCTTTGCTAAAACTACTATTTTATATATGGAATTCTTAGACAGTTAAAAAATATGTGTATAAAAAACTTAAAATCTATTAAATTAAATATATTATTCACACCTAATAATATTTTATGTACGGTTACAGATATCAAAGGGAAAGTATTGTTTTGAACTTCTGCGGGTTCAAAAAAGTCCCGAGGTATGAAAAAAGTAACATTAACAACAATAATTTCAATTTTGGAATTAATTTCAGAGTATTTAAATAAATCAAAAATTAGAAATATTCATTTAAATTTAAATGGATTTGATAAAAATAAAAAGATTGTATTAAAATATTTGAAACAATCCTTTTTTAATATTTTATCAATTACAAATAATTCTATGTTATCTCATAATGGTTGTAAAAACCTTAAAAAACGATACATATAACGACGGAATAGTTCAATTGGTGAGAACGTTGGAATCATAATCCAAAAGTTATAGGTTCAAATCCTATTTCCGTTAAGAGGCTAGATAGCATAGTGGTTTATGCGAAAGATTGCAAATCTTTTTTACATCGGTTCGAATCCGGTTCTAGCTTTTACGAGAGGCTTATAATTAAACTTTTTTAAAAATGAACGTAACTTTACAAAGTGCAAAAATGATAGGTGCTGGTTTAGCAACCATTGGTTTAACTGGTGTAGGTGCTGGTGTAGGTATTGTGTTTGGGTCATTAGTAATGGCTTATGCACGTAATCCATCTTTAAAACAACAATTATTTGGTTATACTATTTTAGGATTTGCGTTAACTGAAGCTGTAGCATTATTTGCATTAATGATGGCTTTTTTAATATTATTTACTTAATAGTTTAAATAAAAAATATTAGGGTATAACGTAATTGGTTAACGTATTTGCTTTGGGAGTAAAAAATTGTAGGTTCGAGTCCTACTACCCTAATTAAAAGGATGAATGGCTGAGTGGTTTAAAGCATCAATTTTGAAAATTGGCATAAGAATAAAGCTTATCGTGGGTTCAAATCCTACTTCATCCGATATAGGTCTGGATAGCTCAGTGGTTAGAGCATAGGGTTGAAAACCCTTGAGCCATGGGTTCAAATCCCATTCTGGACAGATAGTATAATTTTTAGTTAATAAAAAATATTTTATGTATAATCGCCCCTTATCACCACATATTACAATTTATGCAGTGCAAATATCCTCATTAGCTTCTATTTGACATAGAGTTTCAGGTATTTTATTAACTTCATTTGTTGTATTTTATTCTATCTATACACAATTAGTAATATATAGCAATTATAATAAATATTTGTTCAACTTTTATTTTCTAAATAATTTTTGATTTCTTTTTTCTGAACTTTTAGTTATAGTATTTTTATTTGGCCTTTTTTATCATAGTTTAAATGGATTAAAACAAATTATTTGAGATTTCGGTATATTTTTAAACCAAAAATTATTATTTTTATTATTTTTAATTATAAGTTTTATTATTTGTGGAATTATTTTATTATTAATTTCTTAATTAAAAATGTTTTTACAAAAAAGTTCAAATAAAATAAATTTATTTTATTTTAAAAGTGATTTCCAAAAATATTTACAAGTATATAGATGAAATCCATTTTTGAATAAAAAACCTTGATTTAATATTTACCCTATTTCTTTAAAAACTTGTGGCCCTATGATTTTAGATGCCTTAATTCAAGCAAAGGATATGCAAGATTCAACCTTAACATTCAGACGTTCGTGTAGAGAAGGTATATGTGGAAGTTGTTCTATGAATATAAATGGAATTAATACTTTAGCTTGCTTAAAATCTTTGGATACAAATGAAAGATTTATAACTATTTATCCTTTACCTCATATGTATATAATAAAAGATTTAGTGCCTGATTTAACACATTTTTATTCCCAATATAAAATGATTAAACCTTGGTTGCAAAGTAATACCAATATCTTTTTCATAAAAAAAGAGCATTTGCAATCAAAATATGATCGTGCTGAGCTAGATGGTTTGTATGAATGTATTTTATGTGCTTGCTGTTCAGCAAGTTGTCCAAGTTATTGGTGGAATCACGATAAATATTTAGGCCCGGCAATTCTATTGCAAGCATATAGATGAATTTTAGATTCCAGAGACTTGAATACTAAGCAACGTTTAAATTTTTTAAATCATCGAATGCGTTTATTTAGATGCCATACAATTATGAATTGTAGTAAAACTTGCCCGAAGTTTTTAAATCCAGGTAAAGCAATATCAGCTATAAAATATAAAGTTTCTGCATTATAAGGCGAAAGATGGGATTTGAACCCATGACTTTTAGATTCACAATCTACTACTCAACCATACCGAGTTCCTTCCGCCTCATTTGATAGCGAAAATAGCTCAATAGGTAGAGTATAATCTTGCCAAGATTATGGTTGAGGGTTCAAATCCCTTTTTTCGCTTTTTTAATTAATAAAATATGCAAATAGATATTTTTTTATTTCTTACATTCTCAATTTTTGCCTTAATTGCATCTATTATGGTCATAAGTTCGTCAAATGCAGTACATTCAGTATTATTTTTAATTTTAGTTTTTTGTAATATTGCGGGACTATTATTGTTATTTGGTGCAGAATTTTTATCTTTTATGCTATTAATTGTATATGTTGGGGCAATTGCCGTACTTTTTTTATTTGTTGTGATGATGCTAAATATAAAAAAAATGTCTGAAAAACAAGGCTTTTTTTCAATTGTTCCCATTGGTTTAACTATTTTTTTTATTCTATTTATACAACTTTCAGAGGTTTTTAATGTTTTTAATATTTTCCATTTAAAACAAAATAATCTTATTTGAATTTCTTGAATTGCGGAAAATCAGAATATTACTAATATTCAAGTTGTTGGTAACGTTTTATATACAAAATACTGTTTTCTTTTTATTTTATCAGGCTTAATCTTATTAGTAGCTATGATTGGGGCAATTGTTCTTACTATGCATCAACGAACTGATGTACGTAAACAAAAAATTGAAGTACAATTAAATAGAACTTTCGGGGGGTCTTTAAAATTTATTGATCTAAGAAAATAAACCTTAAAAAACGGATATGATGAAACTGGTAGACATGTTAGATTTAGGTTCTAATGATGAATGAGATCGTGAGGGTTCAAATCCCTCTATCCGTATATTTAAATTATGGATATGTTTATTAAATAAACATATCCATAATTTAAATATTATTAAAAATCAAGTAAAAACTTTTCTATTTTACCTAAAAAGGGTAAAATACATAAAAAGTATACAAAATAATAAACACTTGCAATCTGACCTATTAAAACAAAAGGCTCTTCCACAGGCATTCCACCAATTCAACCTAAAATTAAACAACACCCAAGCATTGTTCAATATAAAAATCTATAAACAGGTCTAAATCTAGAACTTCGTACTTCTGTACTATGAATTCAAGGTAATAATGCCAATACTAATATAGCTGAAATCATTGCAACTACACCACCTAATTTATGTGGGATACTTCTTAAGATAGCATAAAATGGTAAAAAATATCATTCAGGTACAATATGTGCTGGAGTAACCATTGGATTAGCTTCTATATAGTTATCTGAATGACCTAAAATATTTGGTGAAAAGTAAATAAATAAAGAAAAGAAAAGTATAAATACTAATAATCCTAATAAGTCTTTATAAATAAAATATGGAAACATACTTATTTTATCGACATTAGAATCAATACCTAAAGGATTACCAGACCCATCTTGGTGCAAAATAGCTAAATGAATCAAAGAAGCGGCAGCTATAATAAAAGGAAGTAAATAATGTAAACTGAAAAATCGGTTTAATGTGGCATTATCTACAGAAAATCCACCTCATAATCAAGTAACAATAGAATCGCCAATTAAAGGTACTGCAGAAACTAAATTTGTAATTACAGTAGCTCCTCACAGACTCATTTGCCCTCAAGGTAATACGTAACCTATAAATGCCGTTATTATCATTAATAAAAAAATAACAACTCCAATAACCCATACCCAATGGCGCGGTTTGGTATATGAACTAAAATATAAACCTCTAAAAATATGTATGTATACAACAATAAAAAACATCGAAGCACCATTAGAATGTACGTAGCGTAAAAGTCATCCATAATTTACATCCCGCATTATATGTTCAACACTAGCAAAAGCTAATTCCACATGCGGTGTATAATGCATAGCTAAAAAAATACCTGTTATAATTTGTATAATTAAACAGATAGATGCTAAAAATCCAAAATTTCAAGCATAATGTATATTAATTGGTGTTGGATAATCAATTAAATGATTATTTACTATTGAAATAAACGGACGTTTTAATAAACGCATTTAATAATATAATTTAAATAAAAGGTTTTTTTAATTTTTTGTACTCGCTACTGGACTTGAACCAGTAACTCTTAAATTGAGAATGAATTTTAAATCCATCGTGTTTACCAAATTTCACCAAGCGAGTACAAACTTAAAAAATTCAACCTGGTGTAAAAGGACTCGAACCTTTACATGATAGCATCAAAAGCTAATGCCTTACCAATTTGGCTATACACCATCAATTTAAAAGCGGGTAACGGGACTCGAACCCGTAAAATTTAGTGTGGAAAACTAATGAAGCTACCTATTTCTCTATACCCACTTTTAAATAATTATATAGTTTCAATATATTCCCTTAATGCAATTTTATAATTACATTGAAAAGTCGCTATTTTTACTTTAGTTGAATAAAAATATTTTAAAAACGTAATTTTTTCAATTTTCTTCACTAACACTAAACTAATAACTTTACTCGTTTGCTCTTCCAAACGCTTTGTAAAAAAGAGTTTTTTAAGATATGTTTTTTGCAACTCTTTATTTTGAATTGCTGGTACTTGTCCAATCATTTTAAAGCTTAAAGTAGTAAATTGTTTTTCTAATATACCAAAATTTGCAACTAATATAGGAAAAAGTTTTTGCCACTTCAAATTTACGATTAATGAACTTACAATAGATTTAAAAGATTCTGAAAACTTCGTTTCAATTTCTTTTTTCTGAGATTCAAAATCTGCATACAATGAATCTTTAAGTTTAGTAAAACCAAGTCAACAAAAAGTAATGAAACATAAAAGAATTAAAGTTTCTTCATTTAATAATATAAGATTTTTAGAAATTAAAATTAATGATAATATAACAACAATACTAAAATTTAACATCTTTAAATTCCGCCTCACCAATAAATAGATACAAATAAAAATAACCAAACAACATCTACAAAATGTCAATATCAAGCTGAAGATTCAAATCCAAAATGATGCTCTTGAGTTAGTTGATACTGCAATAAACGTAATAAACAAATAAATAATGAAATTGTTCCTATTAAAACATGAAATCCATGAAATCCAGTTGCCATATAAAATGTAGAACCATATATACCATCAGACAATCTAAAATCAGCCATATTATATTCATATGCTTGTAACGAAGTAAAAATTATAGCTAAAATAATAGTTAATGCTAAACTTAAAATAGCTTGGTTTCTGAAGTTTGCAACTATAGCGTGGTGACACCATGTAACTGTGCACCCAGAAAGTAATAAAATTAAGGTATTTAAAAAAGGAATTTCTCATGGGTTTAAAACACTTATTCCTTTAGGAGGTCAAGTTAAGCCTATTTCTACTGCGGGAGCTAAACTGCTGTGAAAGAATGCTCAAAAAAAAGCAAAAAAAAATAAAACTTCTGATACAATAAAAAGAATTACACCATAACGTAATCCTCGTTGTACAATTCCTGTATGGTGACCTTCCAACATTGATTCTCTTACAACATCTCTTCACCATACAAACATTGTCATAAATAACATAGAAAAACCACATAATAAAACAACACCTCCTTGTGTATACGCATGCATATACATTACACCGCCTATGGCACATGAAAAAGCCGATATTGAAGCCACAAATGGTCATGGACTAGGGTCTACTAAATGAAAGGGATGCCTTTGTACAGACTTTGCTATTTTTGATAAGTAAATCATAATTTTATTTTAAAAATTTTTTGAAAAACTGATTTAAGAATTCAGTTAATTTTTTTATTATTGTAAAATCTGACGCAAAAAGTATAAAAAAAATTAAAAGTAATACGATTATTTGTACTAAAGAAAACCGCATTATTTTATTCGTTTAATTTATTTGAAATTCAAGATATATAATTTGATAAATTTACGGCTTCAATAACAATTGGCATAAATCCATGGTTAATACCGCATATTTCACTACATTGTCCATAATAGACACCTTCCCTTTTAATAAATAAAGATGTTTGGTTTAAACGACCCGGCACAGCATCGCATTTTATTCCTAATGAAGGAATTGCTCAACTATGAAGTACATCTGCTGCAGAAACAATTACACGTATATGAGTATTAACAGGTACCACCATTCGACTATCTACTTCTAATAATCTTAGCTGTCCGATATTCAAATCTTCTTCAGGTATCATGTAACTATCATACATAATAGATTCCCCTTCAGAGTTCAAATAATCAGAATATTCATAACTTCAATATCACTGATGGCCTAATGTTTTTACAGTTATAGCTGGTGATATAATTTCATCCATAGCATATAAAAGCGAAAATGAAGGAATTGCTATAACTAATAAAATGCATGCTGGTGTCACTGTTCAAATAACTTCAATTAAAGTTCCGTGCACTAATGATGAAGGTATAGGATTCTGCGCATTTTCAAAATGTCATAATGTACGAATTAACATTCAAGAAACAAATATAAAAATAACACAAATAAAATACATTAAATCATGATGTAAATTTATAATTCCTTCCATAATAGGGGTTGCCGGATCTTGAAAACCTAACTGTCAATTTTCTGGAGCATCATTAAAAGCGCAGGGATTTGATTTACCCATTAAAAAAAGAAAACTAATAAATTTTAAACTATTTACCATTTTATTCCACTGTTTCACAAATTAATGGCATTTCTTCAAACGTATGATATGCCGGTGGAGAAGTTATAACCCATTCTAAAGTTGAATTTCCCATAGTATTTGAATTTTCAAAATTTCAAGGGGCATTTACGCAAGGGTTTTTTGATGTTAATGAAACAAAGACTAAATAAAAAAAGAATAATGTACTAAATAGAGCAACATAAGAACCATAAGAAGCAACTAAATTTCAACCTGCATAAGCATCTGGATAATCAGGAATTCTTCTAGGCATTCCAGCTAAACCTAAAAAGTGCATTGGCATGAATGTAAGATTTACACCAATAAAAGTTGACCAAAAGTGAATTTTTCCTAATAATTCTGGATATTGTACTCCAGTGATTTTACCAAATCAATAGTAAAAACCTGCAAAAATAGCAAAAACAGCACCCATAGATAATACATAATGAAAATGTGCTACTACATAATAAGTATCATGCAAACTAATATCTAAACCTGAATTAGCTAAAACAATTCCAGTTAGACCTCCTATTGTAAATAAAAAAATAAAACCTGTTGCAAAGAGCATAGGTGTCTTAAAATATAATGACCCTTCTCACATAGTGGCAATTCAACTAAAGATTTTAATTCCCGTAGGAACAGCAATAATCATCGTAGCTGCAGTAAAATAGGCTCGGGTATCTACATCAAGACCTACGGTATACATATGGTGCGCCCACACAATAAAACCTAATACTCCAATAGAAACCATAGCATAAACCATTCCAATATAACCAAAAACTGGCTTTCGAGAAAAGGTTGCTACTATATGACTTACCATACCAAAACCAGGAAGAATTAAAATATAAACTTCAGGATGTCCAAAGAATCAAAATAAATGTTGATACAAGATAGGATCTCCCCCACCAGCGGGATCAAAAAATGCTGTATTAAAATTACGATCAGTTAAAAGCATCGTAATAGCTCCAGCTAAAACTGGGACAGCTAACAATAATAAAAATGCTGTAATAAAAATAGATCATACAAATAAAGGCATACGGTACATACTTTGTCCAGGATTACGCATATTTAAAATTGTAGAAATAAAATTAATTGCACCTAAAATTGATGAAGCTCCTGATATATGTAAACTAAATATTGCTAAATCTACAGCACCTCCAGAATGACTTTGTATCGAACTTAATGGAGGATATACTGTTCATCCTGTCCCAACACCAACTTCAACAATCGCTGACGCTAAAAGTAAACAAAGTGAAGGTGGCAATAATCAAAATGATATGTTATTTAAACGTGGAAAAGCCATATCGGGGCTTCCAATCATAATGGGTACCAACCAATTTCCAAATCCACCTATCATAACAGGCATTACCATAAAAAAAATCATTAAAAATGCATGTGCTGTTATTAAAACATTATAAATTTGATGGTTCCCTAACAATAATTGATTTCCAGGTTGTGCTAATTCCATTCGAATTAACATTGACATACAGCCACCTAAAACACCAGAAAAAGCGCCAAAAATTAAATATAAAGTTCCTATATCTTTATGATTCGTCGAAAAAATTCAACGCGAAACTCATTGCATAATTGTAAATTGCATTGTCTTATAATAATAAATATTATTTAACTTTGTTAATCGAATATTTAACAAACGAGAGAGACGGGACTTGAACCCGCAACTTTTAACGCGACAGACTAACACTCAACCTTTGAGTTTCTCTCCCTTACATTCATACTATTTAATATAAACTATTTTGTAAGTTTAATTTTAAAAGAAATCTTTTTTAAAATATAATTAAACAAGTGTTGCATTTGTTGTTCTGTCAAATTATCAAACTCAAATAAAATCATTCCGGGTCTAATATAAACAGCATGCGTATAGATAGATCCTTTACCTTTTCCCATTCTTGACTCTATATTAAACTTTGTAAGTGCTAAATTTAGTGATAATAATGTCCAGAAACGGAAGTTTTTTTTATTATTTGTTACTAACTTTAATTTCTTTAATATTATTCACTTTAATGCATTTAATTGATTTTCAGTTAATCTACTAAAAGAAAGTGATTTAATACCAAAACATCCATATTTTAAAATATGATTTGACTGTTTTAACTTTATTGAATACTTATTATGCGTTTTCTTTTCCCTAAACATTATTCAAATACTAGTTTATTTCATAAAATAATCAAATTTGTAGTCCACAACTTCCTAATTTTGTGTACAAATTTTTTTGCATAAATTCAACTTGATTTTTTAAAGATATTAATGATAATGACCCTGAACTTTGCTGAATACTTTTCGCCATTTGACTTTTTGTATTATCAAACCTTCCTACTAATCGAACTTTAAATCCTTTCAAATGAACTAAACGAATTCCTTTTGTGGAATAAATTATTTTACTACAATGGCGATGTTTATTAAGAAATATACATATTTGCCATAATATTTTATTTGGGCTTTTATTTTGCTCAAAAAGATATGATGCGTAACTTAATATTAAATTGGAGGTTGTTATTCAATATATTCTTTTATAAATACGTAAATAAATTTTTAATGAGAACCAATTAAATACTAATTTTGATAACTTCTGTATTAAAAATAAATATTTATCTACTTGATTATTAAAAACTTCAACAATGTAAATATTTAAAAAGAGCTTATTGTTAAAGTATCAAAATTCTTTATCATTTACTAAAAATTTATTTACTTTCAAAATTTTACCTACAATATTCTCAATTTGTAATTGCTTTAAAAAAGATAATGCATAACAATCATTTAATTTGCTATAATTTTGTATTGTAAAATCTCATACTTGAGTTAAACCAAGTTTAAGGCTTATAGGATTTACTTTTCTTGTCATAATTATTATTTTGGTTAAGTTAAATTAAAATTTTTTTGAATAATTCGGATTTATAAAAAACAAAAATTTATTACTAAATAACACTTTTAAACCGATCAATCTAATAATCTTTTAGATTATTCTTGAAAAATATATAAAAGAATACTTAATACATTTGATTCATTCAGCATTTATTAAAATCTAACGTAGCTACTTGACTATGCTATTGGCATAACAATCATTTAACCAGAGGTTAAAGTATTCTGGTCCTCTCGTACTAAGAATACACTTTTTATTTTTCTTTTCTTACAGTAGATAGGGACCGAACTGTCTCACGACGTTCTGAACCCAACTCACGTACCTTTTTCACTAGCGAACAACTAGACCCTTGAAATCTACTTCAATTTCAGGATAAGATGAGTCGACATCGAGGTATCAAACCGTAACGTCAATATGAACTCTCAGTCACGATGAATCTGTTATCCCTAGAGTTCCTTTTATTTGTTGAACGATATCAATTCCACACTCAAATATCGGGTCACTATGACGGACTTTCGTCCCAATTCGATTTATAGATCTTATTGTCAAGCAAGTTTATACCATTATATTCTCCATTATTCATTATGAATAATTGTTTCTTACCTTCGTACACCTCCGTTACCATTTAGGAGGTACTCGTCCCAAGTAAACTTTCTTTTTTAAACGGTCTTTTATAACATTATTTATAAACTTAGTAAAAAATTAAATTTAACGAGTGGTATCTCAAAAACATTACTAATTATTCCCACTTATTCTTCACATTTAAACAACTTTTTACAATTTAAAATCAAAGTAAAGGATCTAGGGTCTTTCCGTCTTACTGTAAGCAATCCACATTTTCATGGATAATGTAATTTCGCTGAAATTGTATTGGAGACAGTGAAGCAATCGTTACGCCATTCATGCAGGACGGAATTTACCCGCCAAGGAATTTCGCTACCTAAGGATTCTTATAGTTAGAACCGCCGTTTACTTAGATTTAAAAAATAAGCATAAACCTAAATTTTTTATTTTTAAGTACTGGGCAGGCGTCAGACTCTATACTTCTTTTTACAAATTTGCAGAGTCCTGTGGTTTTGTTAACCAGTCGTTGCTTCTTCTTTTATGCTACCTTGTTAAAAGGCCCTCTTTATAGCGAACATACAGAGTCAATTTGCCGAGTTCCTTCAATACAATTTTTTCATTCACTCATAATTTTTTCAATAAATTTGCCTGTGTCGGTTTAAGTACGGTTTACTATTTTTATAATTTTTTCTCGAAAACAATATAAATTAATTTTGCGCCTTATTTTAGTTGTTAATATTAGAAAATTTTTTACTTTATTTTTTTCATGTTTTAATAACACATATAAAAAGTATAACATAATTATTAATTTCCTATCGAGTACAATTTTTATTCACCTCTTAAGGACCGACTAACTCAATGAATTTGAAATTACATTGAAACCCTTAAACATTAAGTGATTACGATTCTTTAACGTAATTTTCGCTACTCATATCAGCATTAGCATCTTTGTTACTTTTTAATAATTTTACAATCAACAAAATTTTACAAAGTGTTTCACTACCATTAAATTATATTAATTCGCTACTTCGATATAAAACTTAAAGTTTCTATACATTTTAAATTAAAAAAAGAAAAATAACGAGCTGAAACGCTTTCTACAATGAAGGGCTGCTTCTAAGCCTAACGAAATTATTATTTGAACTTTTTTTAATTTTTTCCCTAAGTTTTAATTTAGAAATCTTAGTATTCGATCTGGATTGTTTTCCTCTTGTCTATAAACCTTATCGCTTACAGACTGCCTGCTAATTATATAAAACTTTAATTCGGAGTTAAAAAGAATTCAGTAAATTTTTACATCCCTTCATTCACTTTGTACTCTAACTTAAGGTTTATACTAATTAACGTAGTACTAAAATACATTTCGTGAAAAACCGGCTATCTCCAAGTTTGATTAGCCTTTCACTCCTAATTACAAATCATCCCTACATTTTGCTACATATATGGGTACAGTCTTCAAAAACTTTTTAAAGTATTCTTAACTTATTCACAACTAGATCACTTGGTTTCAGGTTTAATACATATTACTTTTTATGCCTTTTTATGACTAATTAAGCTTGCAATATACATTAACTTGCTGATTCATTATGCAAAAGGCACTTCGTTGTTATATACTTCGAAAATTTTAAAACACTTAACTCAAAAGAATTCTTTTTGAATTTCTTTACCTTTCCCTCACGGTACTCGTCCACTATAGGTTGGAAAATTTTTTAAGCTTAGAAGGTGGTTCTCCTTTATTCATACAAATTAAAGTTCATACTACTTAAAAATTTTATTATAGAAAGTTTTTATTAATACAGGACTTTTACCTTTTTTAGTTAATTATAATTAAAACATTCTACCAAGCTTTTATATCGCGTTCATTCACCATTACTTACGACCTCTCGATTGATTTTATCAATAATGTTACTTAGATGATTCAATTCACATTACTTTTCAAAAAATTTTGATGAGTTTACTTCAAATACGGAAATTTATAAATCACAAGCAAATGCCTCCACATAACTTTTCGTAGCGTCACGTCCAAAATTTTCCACCAAGGTTTTTATTAAGTGCCCGTTATAAAAATTTTAAAATCCCTTAACCAAAATTTTATCCTTTCATTAAATACATTAATTCTACAGTAATCACACTACGTATTCGATAATAAATTACTAAAATTGCAAGTCCTATAGACGACTCTGCCGCTGCTACAGTTAAAATCAATAACGAAAAAATTTGGCCGGTAATATCATCTAAATAAATAGATGCAAATATCAAATTAAAACTTACAGATAAAAACATCATTTCTAAAGACATTAACATAACAAGAATATTTTTCTGGTTTAAAAATATCCCTAATACACTAATTAAAAATAATAAAATAGAAGTATTGGTACTATTTATATAAACTAACATTATTTTTCTCTTTTTTTTATGGGATAGTAGAGTTTTTTAAATTTTCCAGCCACAGGTTCCCCTACGGCTACCTTGTTACGACTTCACTCCAGTTCTTTTTTTACCATAAACTACAATTGAAATAAAGAGTAGTTTTCAAATAAAACAAATTTCCATAGCGTGACGGGCGGTGTGTACAAAACCCGAGAACTTATTCACCGTAACATTCTAATTTACGATTACTAGCAATTCCAACTTCATATTTTCGAGTTGCAGAAAATAATTCGTATATAATTTACTTTTTAAGTTTTGCTTAAATTTACATTTTCGCTTCTTTTTGTATAAATTATTGTAGCACATGAAAGTAGCCCAATCTATTAGGGTCATGAGGACTTGACGTGATTCTCACCTTCCTTTAAGATATCCTTAACAGTCTATATTCAAAAATATACGAGAGTTTTGTCCGTTTAGTGGAATGAACCAAACGCTTCACAGCACGGACTGACGACAGCCATGCAACACCTGTTATTATTCAAAGATTGGTAAGATTTCGCGCGTATTATCGATTTAAACCACATGCTCCACTGCTTGTGCAGGTTCCCGTCAATTCCTTTGAGTTTTAATCTTGCGATCGTAGTTCCCAGGCGGAGTGTTTAACGTGTTAACTTTATTTCTGATTATTCAAAAATTAACACTCATCGTTCAGGGCATGGACTACAGGGGTATCTAATCCCTTTTGCTACCCACGCTTTAATATCTCAGTGTCAGTTTTATTTCAGATTATTGTTTACACCATTGAGGTTCTTTTAAATATCAAAACATTTTACTGTTACAGTTAAAATTCCATAATCTTTTCTTAAACTCTAGAAAATTATTTTTTTAGCCACTTTAAAAATAGAATTTAAAATTTAAACTAAAAGTTAAGTTTCCACCTACATATGCTTTACGCCCAATAAATCCAAATAACGTTTGCCCTTCTCGTTTTACCGCGGCTGCTGGCACGAAATTAGCCAGGACTTTTTTTTAATTCATCATTATTTTATTATTTTTAATGTTTTAAAACAAAAAGTTTTTTCACATATATGGTTTAGCTGGGTCAAGCTTGCGCTCATTGCCCAAGATTCCTCACTGCTGCCTTTAAATAAAGTTTGGACCGTATCTCAATTCCAATGTGGTTGCTCATCTTCACAGACCAACTAAAGATCATTAGCTTGGTATACTTTTATTATACCAACAACTTAATCTTATATAGACTTTTCTTAAACCAATAAAATTTTTTCATGCATTAAACAATTGTTTAAGGTTAATTTCTATAATGTACTCACCCGTTCACTATTAATTTATAATTTTTAAAATAAATTTATTTAATTTGCATGTGTAAAGCTAACCATTAACGTTTATTTTGAGCCAGGATCAAACTCTTTTTTAAAACTTTAGTTTTATAAGTAAACAATTTTTTATCTAACTATCCCATTGTACTACCGAATAAAAATAAAAATTTCATTGCATTAAACTAAATATTCCACCACTTTCTGTAAAAATCAATTCAGATAAAATTTTCTTATTTAATATGATGCTTTCTGCAGAAATAAAAAAACAAAACAAATTATATTTTATAATTGATAATTTAATATGATTAATATTTTTTTTTCGAAAAATACGCTTTTTATTTATACGACTTTTAGTTTGTAAAAGTTCTTTTTTCATAGTTTAATTTATTTAAAATATTAAATACGGGAATAGGATTTGAACCTATAGCTTCAGATCATGAGTCTAATGAGTTAACCTTATTACTCCATCCCGTTAATCGTACGTATTACTCCTAGTGGGATTTGAACCCACGTTTATGCCACGAAAAAGCATTGTCTTAAACCATTAAACGATAGGAGCTTAACTTTTTCTACTTCCATATTTAGAGCGACTTTTTTTTCTATTACTCACTGCGGTCAAATCAAAAGGACCTCTAACAAGATGATATTTAACACCAGGCAAATCTTTTACACGTCCTCCCCGTATCAAAACTATTGAATGTTCTTGTAAAGTATGACCCTCTCCTGGTATATACCCTGTAATTAATTTTCCAGTACTAAGTTGTAATTTAACTACTTTACGGTCCGCAGAATTAGGTTTCTTAGGATTCATTGTAAAAACCTTTAAGCAAACACCTTTTTTTTGGGGACATTTTTCTAAAGCTACCGATTTCGTTTGATTTTTTTTTCTTCGCCTCGAAGATTTTAATAATTGATTAAATGTAGGCATGTTTTCAAAACTTTTATATTACATAATTTATAACAAACAAATAAAAAAACTAATTCAAAGATTAAAAATACAAATCCTACACAGAAAATTTGCAAAAAATTGTCTGGGGGTATTAATAAAAATAACATGCATAAAATCCCAAACATAAAAGGCTTTCGATAATATTTAATTAAAAAATAAATACGATCTATTTTTATCAAAAATCATAAGTGCCAAATTAACAAAAGTATTAAAAAACTTAGAGAACCTAAAAAATAACGGAAGGTTAAAACTCATTTTATATAACTTATAACGCGAAATTCCACAAAAATATTAAATAAATTAGTGTTATTAATTTCCCATTTTGTTAAAACAAATAAAACAAGAGGTAATAAACCAAAATGCACAAAAAATAAATAAACCAAAATTATTAAGAAAGAAAAATAGAATGATCTATCAAAAAACTTAATCTGATATAAATATCAACTAGAACTGCTAAATTTGGATAATTGAAAAATTCAATAAGGAAATACAAAAAAAAAAGATTTTGATATAACTAAAAGTCATAATACGTCAAATAGATCCATCACATTTGTAACAATAAATTTTTTCAATTCATATATAACAAATGGATAAACTTCGAAAAGTATCAAGTAATATATATTTATACTAGCAATAAATATACATAATAAAAAACTTATAAAAACATAAATTAGTCGAAAAATAAGTTCTAGTGAATAAAAGTAAATAAGTTTAGAATACATTATTGAGTGTATTAGGATTTGAACCTAAGATCCATAAATTAAAAGTTTATTGCTTTACCAAACTAAGCTATACACCCTTTTAATTAAAAAATGTGTTTGGAAAGAATCGAACTTTCATTCTTTAAATCCGTAGTTTAATGCTTTATCCTAATTAAGCTACAAACACATTTTTAAAAGCACTTAACAATGAGCAATAATGGATTTGAACCACTAACTTTTTCGGTGTAAACGAAATACTCTACCATTTGAGTTAATTGCCCTCTTATAACTTCCTGAGTAGGACTCGAACCTACAACCTAATGGTTAACAGCCATACGCTCTACCTTTAAGCTATCAGGAAATTTTAT